CATATTCAACGATTTACCCATAAGCTACTCAATACTCAATTATATTCAATGAATCGGTTGATTGAAATCACAGGATGCATAGATGTTACCGACGGTGAGTCGATTTCATTTCCTATACCTCCCACTTTATCTGTGTTAGTGCCATCTATAATGATAGATGAATGCCCAACTTTCCATTAAAGTTATTGCTTCAATTGATATTTTGGCATATTCTACTAGTTTGTAAAAATGAAAACTTAAGTAAGGTAAGTGCTTTAGAAACATATGTATAAAAAAAAGATTTCATTTAGCCCCCTTATGCTTACTATAACTAGTTTTTTTGGTTTTCTACTCGCGGCTTTAACGATAACCTCCACTCTGTTTATTGGTTTGAGCAAGATACAACTTATTTAAAATGAGAATTCATAAAATGAAAACTTTCTTCGAGATTCCGTGTATTCTAGAGTTATTTATAGTTTCAATTTTCAACCCTTAATCGTTGAGATTCATGGCAATTCGGATTACTATTTAAGTATAGATATTCCCTCCTTTTTTTGAACTAAACTAATTGAAATGATTGAAGTTTTTTTATTTGGAATTGTCTTAGGTCTAATTCCTATTACTTTAGCTGGATTATTCGTCACTGCATATTTACAATACAGGCGCGGGGATCAGTTAGACCTTTGATGAATTAAATTTTATTTTTTTATTGTATTGGCCTCCTCCTCTCTTTAATCCACAGGGGGTCAAATCCCTATTGCTGGGTAAGTTACTGAATCCCTTATCAATCTAATTTTATCTAAGAAAAAAGAATCACGCTCTGTAGGATTTGAACCTACGACATCGGGTTTTGGAGACCCACGTTCTACCGAACTGAACTAAGAGCGCTTTTTATCGGAATAGATAAGACTGTAAAGCAAAGTATTTTTTAGAACCCCAGAGTATGATAAAAATGAAAGATTCTGTCCACTTTGAATTGATCTTCGTCGATTCCTCGTTACTGCGCCTCGAAGTAGTAGCAGTAATAGGTAGGGATGACAGGATTTGAACCCGTGACATTTTGTACCCAAAACAAACGCGCTACCAAACTGCGCCACATCCCTTTTGTTCCACAGTTTCATTGTATAGAATTTCTATCTTAGTTTCCACATAGTTATTTCCCCACACCATTTTTTGTTCCTTTCGTCTTTTTTGTTCCATTTAACATATAATATAATAATAGTAAAAGATTTGTATACAAGAATAAATCAGTATTTTTTATTTTCTCGTTATCTATTTTCTCGGCAAGAGGGAGATTTTTTTAGTTATTTTATAATTTTATGATAAGGTACTATCTTATTGACTTTTACTGGATCATTGGATAATTGAATAATTATTAATAATAAAATAAAGGAATTCCATTTGAATTAGGTATTAGGTATTACGTGTATAACTCTGGGTGGTCTGGTCTTTAAAGACCTATCTATCGAATCATATATGTTTTTATGTTTTCTTTTTTACAATAAAAAAAAGGAGGATTTTCAATGCGAGATTTAAAAACATATCTCTCTGTGGCACCAGTACTAAGTACGCTATGGTTTGGGGCTTTAGCGAGTCTATTAATAGAGATTAATCGTTTTTTTCCGGATGCGCTAACATTCCCCTTTTTTTCATTCTAGTTAATAACATAGTAGGGAATGAAGAAGATTAAAGATAGAATCAAATATCTGTGACTAACCCCTTACTCCTATTTTCTCTTTTCTTTTTCCCCCTTTTTTTAGAATTCAAATTAAGGGAGGAAAGGGAAAAAAAGTCTCTTTAACATCTGGGAAATTAGGGGTCCAATTCGAATTAAATTTCAATCAATATTCCTAATATAATAAAAAAAATATAATAAAAGAATGGGAGTAGAATAGAAATGCGGGTTGAAGGTCTAAGTAAAGAATATTATCCAATATATTTAAATCAAAAATGAAATATTCTATTTCAATTTGAAATAAAATTTAGAAATCTTCTATCCTTTACTTATTCGTTTTGAATCAAAAATAGAAAAGTTGAGTAAATCAAAAATTACAAAGGAGGTTCATGGCCAAGGGTAAAGATGTTCGAGTAACGGTGATTTTGGAATGTACCAACTGTGCCCGAAACAACGTTAATAGGGTATCAACGGGCATTTACAGATATATTACTCAAAAGAACCGCCACAATACACCTAATCGATTAGAATTGAGAAAATTCTGTCCATATTGTTATAAGCATACGACTTATGGGGAGATAAAGAAATAGATCGAATTGAGTACTTGTATATTACCCCTTCAAGGAAGGGAAAGGGGTGGCATTCTATCTATATCTATCTATAATTAAATCGAATAGAACAATTCTATATAATTCTATATAAATAGAAATCTAAATCGAAAAAAATCCTATTTTCATTTTGAATTAAAATGAATTCAAATTAAGAAATATAATTTTCGAGAAAAAGAATAAAATTAAATAATAAAACAAACCATGGATAAATCCAAGCGACCTTTTCTTAAATCAAAACGACCCTTTCGTAGGCGTTTGCCTCCTATTCAATCGGGGGATCGAATTTCTTATAGAAATATGAGTTTAATTAGTCGATTTATTAGCGAACAGGGAAAAATCTTATCGCGACGAGTGAATAGATTGACCTTGAAACAACAACGTTTAATTACTATGGCTATAAAACAAGCTCGTATTTTATCTTTGTTACCCTTTCTCAATAATCAGAAACAATTTGAAAGAACAGAGTTAACCGATAGAACTACAGGTCTTAGAACCAGAATTAAAAGGGTTTACTCTTGAATCAAAATTTCAATCCAAACTCAAAGACAAGATTAGTTCTTTTCCGAGAATCCAAATGTGCCATATGAAAAAAAAAAGAATTGGAGAAAGCTTTTTGTATTGAATGTGTTCATTCATTTTGACTACTTTTTTATCTTAATTATTTCTATTTTACCTTCCCGGAGACTGAACTCCGGGAAAACACGTTTACAATATTCCAGTAGATTCTTTCTAATCTACTTCTTTTGTGATCTCATTGGAAATCATATAAAAACAATTCCTGTTTGATATGGCTATTTGTGCAAGTATTTTACGATTAAGAATCAACTGTCTCTTGTACAGATCATGTATTAATCGACTATACCTATAGAATATTAAACTCTCGCGAATTACTGCGTTTATACGAGTGATCCACAGACGACGAAACTCTCTCTTTTTAATATCCCGATCCCGATGAGCTGAAAACAAAGCTCTTATTCTCTGTTGAGTAATAGTTCGAGTAAGTCTTGAATGGGCCCCTCGAAAGCTTGATGCAAATAAACGAATTTTTGTTCTACGTCTTCGAGCTATATATCCACGTCTAATTCTAGTCATTGAATCGATGAAACTTTCACGAATAACTAATTGATTTATTCTCTTTCAGTTATTCTTTTAACACTTCCTAATCTATTAATAACAAAACGGATTTTTCCAATGTATAAACTAGAAATTCCAATGGCTTTGGCTACTATAACCTTCCTAACCACGATTTTTTTATTTCAATTCGAAATAAGAAAGAAATTTTCTTTTTCTTTACATTACAGGTGTCAAAAATATAGCAAATAAAAAATAGAAAACGGATATAGAAAGAGTGTAGTGGGTTCCATCGTTTCTATGGTAACTTCTTAAACGGCGAGGTCTTCTCTATACACCGGAGCCTTCACTTCATTTAATCCAGGTTATTGGTAACTTGTATAGTTCATCCTCTTTTGCTCTACCCATGAATTATCCAGTAATAGTCCTTTCACAACGAAAGCCATCTATACAGTAACGGTATTTAATTAGGAAAGTTAGCTGGGTAGCTGACCCTTTATAGTCCGTTCTTGACAGAGTAGGGGCGTAATCTTTATGCTTAAAAAGAATTCCTCCGCTTAATGGATAATCATTTTATACCAATGGAGAATTGCTTCTCATCTTACATTGCGGTAATTCGATTTGCACCAATAGAAGCCATAAAATTCATACACAATGCAGGAATGTGAAAGGGATTCTTTGTTTCTTTGTTTTAGATAAATAAAAATTTAAAATAAAGGCCCCCTCCTCGATTCTATCCTATTTACCTTACCGGTACTCATCATTGATATTGGCACTTTGTTTTTATACCGGCTCATTTTATGATCGAAACGAGTCGCGCATACACCCGAGTACATGTTCCTCGTCGTTGAGGACATCCCCTAAGAGCGGGGGATTTAGTGACATTTCTGATTGGCTGTCTTGTATTTCTAATAAGTTGTTTAATAGTTGGCATGTTGAATTGGATACATAATGGACTGGTTTAGATTGATCCTAACCGGATGATTATGAATTATGTCTATTTCTCTTAAACTTAAAATAATAAAGTAAGTTAATAAATATTAAACGCAGTTAAAAAATTTCCAATCACGAATTTGCGTGAATTACGTGTTATTTTCATTTAACCGCTACAAGATCAACAATTCCATAAGCCTGTGCTTCTGTTGCTGACATAAAAACGTCTCTTTCCATGTCTTCGGATAGAACCCATAGGGATTTGCCCGTTTTTTGTGCATAAACCCTTGTGATGATTTCGCGCAGTTTCAACAGTTCTTCCGCTTCCAGGATAACCTCTCCCGTCGCTGCTTCATAAAACGAACTAGCAGGTTGATGGATCATTACCCTGATAATAGAATATAATAGAATAAAAAGTTTTTCTAGCTTACATGATAAAGCGTATAGAAAATAAATATAAAGAAAAAGAATGGAATAATATAATATGAAAAAGATCGAATTGAACAACCGTACAGGCATCCCTCTTGCATATGCATACGGCTCTGCACTAAGATTGACCTAACTTGGTCTCTTTATTGAAATTATTGAAAAAAGAAAGAGAAACATAGAGTATATCATACCCAGATGGTTAAATGATCAAATAGCCGTCTTTCCTTTCGGAATATGTATAAAATACTATGATGGCTCCGTTGCCTTCTATCTTAATTATCTTAATGTGATTTCTTTTGGATGTGATTCGGCAATCCCAAAGTTTCTTTTTGTTCCAAATCAAAGAAAAAATATTTTTTTTGCGCACCTCTTGGATTCTTTTCTTTTGATAACCTGAATATTGTTAAGAGCCCTTTAGTGTGATAGTGTAAACAAAAAAGGTTTGTGACGCTAAACCCAACTCCCAATTATAAAATCGAGAAGACCCCTTAATCTCATACTACTCTCTCGATACATAATCTAAATCTAATTTTTTCAAAAGAATCAAAAAATTTAGAATATCGAATGCAAAGTGCCATGCTATTATTGCTTACTATTTCCTAGGGCGAAGGCACAGTCTTCCCTTTTCTCTTAAATAAGAATCTCATTGGCGCCAAGCGTGAGGAAATGCTAGACGTTTGGTAATTTCCCCCCCGGCCAGGAGAAAAGATCCCATTGACGCGGCTAACCCCATGCATATTGTATGAACATCTGGTCGCACAAATTGCATAGTATCATAAATAGCTATTCCGGATATTACCCCCCCGCCAGGAGAGTTTATAAACAAATAAAGATTCTTGTTTTCATCTTCAATACTGAGATATATCATAAGACCAATAAGTTGATTTGAGATCTCGCTATCAACTGCTTGTCCTAAAAAAAGTAATCTTTCTCGATAAAGTCGGTTAATTAGGGTACAATTGTATCCCTTCGGAATCGTACACGCACCTTTTGATGCATACGGTTCAAAAAAATCTCAAAAATAAAAAAAGAATCAATGTATGGATTCCAAACCTATCTCTTTTCCCATAACGGGGTTTTTCTTACTTAATAAAAAATTTTATTCTTGAATAAAGACGAGTTTGACTGTTTTCTTTTTCTTATAATTCTAATAAAGAAAAAGTCACTAAATGTATTGAATTAACTTCTCATTGATGTATTGTTTCATCAACCAACCCCGATGATATTTTCTTGTTCCTGGGTGGGTCTCTTTTCTCTTTTTAGGTTTATGCTCTACTCTGGGTAAAGATTGACTCGATTTGGATTTGCACATATAGGACAAATATTGTTATTACCGTTTTCTTTTTTTATGACTTTCTGCTTATTTTTTCAATTCAGTTTATACGTTCTACAAAGTTTTGATTAATAGTTTGAAATCAACCCACAGATATTCCACATAGGAATCATTTAGGATCGAACTAGGAATCATAGATATATTACTAATTGAGTTGGGTTTTTCTAAACAGAGCCTGAATACTTTATTTTTTTTAGTTCAGGTAAGCTAACCATAAATTATTGTAATTGAGACTAATAAATAGTAATGGATCCTCTCAAAACGGATCAAATTGCACTTCACGCTCCAAAATTTTTATGATTTAATGACTCCTTCTTGGGCGAAACGGAGGATATCTCGATTGAGGAGAGAACGGGTAAATCCCATATGACCCAGTATATCTGACAAGTCGCACTATACGTCGACCCAAGATGCTTCTCCCTCTCCAGGGCTTCGGAAAGGTACTTTTGGAACACCAATAGGCATTTGCTTAAAGAAAAAAACTAAGTAATATATTTCACTTTGATGTAAAAACGTAAGAATATGATTTTATTGTGTTTATAATTTTTAAATTTAAATATTGGCTTTTATCGTATTTCTTTTTTGCATAGATTACAAAAAGTTAGAAAGAAAAAAAGAAGGAATAAAGTCAAATTACTGCGATATAGGGTAATGAGTAGATATGTATGTATTTGCTATTCGAAAATGTTATTCAACCCCATTGCGTATTGATACTTATCGAGTATAGAATAAATCTGCTTCTTTTTGTTCCTATGAACATAATTATTCCGTTAATTAAACAATTAAAAGGTTTTAGTAATAACAGATTAACAACAGAATAGAAAAAGAATAACTATTAACTCCCGTTCTTAAATAATTTACTGAATAGCGAGGATCGATAGGATAGTCACAGTAGAGTCTTTTCTAATGCAATAAAGTTACACAGTGTCTATCTATCTTTGATAAAGGGAAAGGGGAATTTCTATGGGTTTACCTTGGTATCGTGTTCATACTGTTGTATTGAATGATCCCGGCCGATTGCTTTCTGTTCATATAATGCATACGGCTTTGGTTGCTGGTTGGGCTGGTTCGATGGCTCTCTATGAATTAGCAGTTTTTGATCCCTCTGATCCTGTTCTTGATCCAATGTGGAGACAGGGTATGTTCGTTATACCCTTCATGACTCGTTTAGGAATAACCAATTCATGGGGTGGTTGGAGTATTACAGGAGGAACTGTAACGAATCCGGGTATTTGGAGTTATGAAGGTGTAGCTGGGGCACATATTGTGTTTTCTGGTTTATGCTTTTTGGCAGCTATCTGGCATTGGGTGTATTGGGACCTCGAAATTTTTTTTGATGAACGTACAGGAAAACCTTCTTTGGATTTACCCAAGATCTTTGGAATTCATTTATTTCTTTCAGGAGTGGCTTGCTTTGGGTTTGGTGCATTTCATGTAACAGGTTTGTATGGTCCTGGAATATGGGTGTCCGATCCTTATGGACTAACTGGAAAAGTACAACCTGTAAGTCCCGCATGGGGCGTAGAAGGTTTTGATCCTTTTATTCCGGGAGGAATAGCCTCTCATCATATTGCAGCAGGTACATTGGGCATATTAGCAGGTCTATTCCATTTGAGTGTCCGCCCGCCACAACGCCTATACAAAGGCTTGCGTATGGGAAATATTGAAACCGTACTTTCCAGTAGTATAGCTGCTGTCTTTTTTGCAGCTTTTGTTGTTGCTGGAACTATGTGGTATGGTTCCGCAACTACTCCGATTGAATTATTTGGGCCCACTCGTTACCAATGGGATCAGGGATACTTTCAGCAAGAGATATATCGAAGAGTTAGTATGGGGCTGGCAGAAAATCAAAGTTTAGCAGAAGCCTGGTCGAAAATTCCTGAAAAATTAGTTTTTTATGATTACATCGGAAATAATCCGGCGAAAGGAGGATTATTCAGGGCGGGCTCGATGGATAACGGGGATGGAATAGCAGTTGGGTGGTTAGGACATCCCATCTTTAGAGATAAGGATGGTCGTGAACTTTTTGTACGTCGTATGCCTACCTTTTTTGAAACATTTCCCGTTGTTTTGGTAGACGGCGACGGAATTGTTCGAGCGGATGTTCCTTTTCGAAGGGCAGAGTCAAAGTATAGTGTTGAACAAGTTGGTGTAACTGTTGAGTTCTATGGTGGTGAACTCAATGGAGTCAGTTATAGCGATCCTGCTACTGTGAAAAAATATGCTAGACGTGCTCAATTGGGTGAAATTTTTGAATTAGATCGTGCTACATTGAAATCCGACGGTGTTTTTCGTAGCAGCCCAAGGGGTTGGTTTACTTTTGGACATGCTTCATTTGCTTTGCTCTTCTTCTTCGGACACATTTGGCATGGTGCTAGAACCCTGTTCAGAGATGTTTTTGCTGGTATTGATCCGGATTTGGATGCTCAAGTCGAATTTGGAGCATTCCAAAAACTTGGAGATCCAACTACAAGAAGACAAGCAGCCTGATATAAGACTACTTTTGTTTCTTTCGTCTCTGTTTTCTTTCTGGAATTTTTCCTAGGGGTCAGAGAAACCTTGATCACTTCTTTTTTACTCGTGTTATTTCTTTTTTTTATCCGATAGACGGTCCCTCACAAATAAAAGGGAACAAGCAGGTATGAAAGCTATAATTGTAAACTGCGATCAAATCTATGGAAGCACTAGTTTATACATTCCTCTTAGTGTCGACTTTAGGAATAATTTTTTTTGCTATCTTTTTTCGAGAACCACCTAAAGTTCCAACTAAAAAGATAAAATGATTTTTCAGTATCTCAATTGACGTAATGAGCCTCGCAATGTTTTGAGGCTCATTACGTCAACTAGTCTCCATGTTCCTCAAATGGATCTCTTAGTTGTTGAGAAGGTTGCCCAAAAGCGGTATATAAGGCATACCCTGTAAAACTTATAAGTAAACCAGATAGAAAGATGGCTACTAGGGTTGCTGTTTCCATTCTTATAAAATTTCCTCAATGGGTCCATGATAAGATCGTTTATTTACAACTACAACGGAATGGTATACAAAGTCAACAGATCTCAATGAATACAATAGGATTTATGACTACACAAACTGTTGAGAACGGCGGTCCAAGGCGAACGTCTGTAGGGGCTTTATTAAAACCCTTGAATTCGGAATATGGTAAAGTAGCCCCTGGGTGGGGAACAACTCCTTTGATGGGCGTCACAATGGCTCTTTTTGCCATCTTTCTATCTATTATTTTAGAGATTTATAATTCTTCCGTTTTATTGGATGGAATTTCAATGAATTAGGTCTATAAAAATTGTAAAGTCATACAAAAGGAATCATTTCGAGCTCATACTTTGAGCCCATTATACTTTGTTTTGGGAGTTTGACCGCGGAATTTTTTTTGTTTCTGTATTTCCGGGATATGAGTGTGTGACTTGTTATAATCGATCCTATTGATAGTACAGAGTGTGGCTCTGTCATCTTCATAGAGATGGGTCTCCTTCGTCGGATATTTATTTATTTATTCTAGTATCTGGAACACGGAATATATGAAATCGATTAAGAAATATTTGAACTATGATTCATACCTAATGTTCAGATCTCCTATCCGGATTCCAAAAAATTTTCGAAGTCTTTGAAATTTTAGGCATTCTATCTATTTTATCTATTTATGGAATGGGTGATAGTCGAAGGGTTCTTACTCAGGGAATCCTTGACTTTACTTAGGTTTTTTTATTGAATCGTCGAGGTTCTAGTATGAATCTGAGGTTTTAATCAATTCGTAGGTTTCTTAACAAGAGAATTCCTATCAATACAATACAATAAAAACAATATGAAAATCCACATTATACACAAAAACAAATTAAAAACGAAATAGGAAAAGAGTGGATTCAAGAGGCACGTAAGGATTAACATAAAGACGACTTAGCCAACTTGAAATTTTGGTAGTATCACCGCAAAAAACGAGGAGCTTTCGGATT